CCGCACTCCGTAGAAGAAGCAGTTGGAGCAAGGAAAGAACGGAGCAGGCACATGGGTGTTTGAGTACTTTTCTCAAATAGATATGGTAAAATATAATAATCTCGATGCTAGTACTTTGATTACATGGAGATGCCCCGTTTATGAATGGAAGATCGTCTGTGCTTTTATTAGAAGTGTGTTATAGAACCGAGAAAAGAAGATCTATGCCCGGGGTCTTTCATTCAACATGCACCTTTCTCATAAGCGAAAAAAGTAAGGATCTGGCCACTAGTGGGGAGTAGATCGGTCCACTGGAGAGGATACCCTCTCTACTTACCGAAATAGGGTTGCAACGAGAAATCCCGATAAAACGTCCAAATGTCAACTTGAGATAAAGAATGCGGAACCCTACGATGTTATGTGAGTGATTTCCCGTGCCGATGAAATAAGTTGAACTTCCTATTGGTCGCACCTAATAATTACGAATGTTCTGGAACAGAATCTCTAGTAGAGATATGGGTGAGTGCCTACTGAAATACATTATCTACTCCTCACACAAGTGGAACTGCTCTTCTTAGAGATCACAACCCTATTAATGGGGTATACTGCTTCTCAAAGCGCTTCATTCTATTCTAACTCTAACTGCCAGCCGAGCCGCTATAAAGCAGAAGGAATTGGTTGAGCGAATTGGCAGTCAAAGAAGTAGTTCAGCTCACTCGACCGAAGTAAGAAGAAGGTTGTGCAGGTGAAAACCCAATAGATCTACTTTCGAAGATCGCTCAACCTTGCTCACGAGGGAATGTGGAATATTGAACTTTAAATAGGTTCAAGACGGGAGGCATGCATCTATGAGAGCCCAAAAAAAGCCCAATTCAATCTTAAGCTGTCCTTTTGTCTTCCATTTCATCCCCGCATTTGTCTTGTAGTCAGCCGGGTTCTATCTCTTTGCCAGTCGGCCCACTTCGTTCCTTTTACTTCTAGGCCTGGGACTTCCAGGATGCCTCATTCACCACATCATGCTTACCAGCCACTGGAGCTAGAGAAGCAACCCTTCACCCTTTTCAGCCCCGAGGGATTCGTATCAACCCGCTTGTTTTTTACATCAACAGGACCCCCGGGAGCATCTACGACCAAGACCCCAAGGCCGGAGCTAGGTTTGGGCCAAAGGGGCCTAGGAGGAAGCAACCACTCGAGCAGAGAGTTTTCAACTAGTAGTTTCAAGCCGGTTCAAGCCTTTTCTAGCCTTACTTCCTCAAGGTTTCTACTTACATCAAGCGAAGAAGCTTCTAGGACTGATCAAAGAATTTGCCCACCCTCCAACCGAGTATCCATAAATAGAATCGGAGGATGCAAGTGAAGCTAGCGCTTTCCTTGAGTAGCCAAGTGGTCCAAATGACTATCTTGTTATCTGTGGTTAATGGGTCTTGAGTTTTCTTGTTCCTTGGGTTCAGATAAAATATGTAATTTAATGCCTACTGGTAATAGCTTTTTGTTTTATTATTGGATTGGGTGAATAACCCGAATCTTCTATAGTTTGTTTCTTTCGAAGATGGATCCAAGGACTTTTAATAAGCTAAAGCTGATCGGGGGTGCTATATTCATTTCATCTTTCTTCCATTGTTCTTTGCTTTGTTCTTGGGTGGTAATAGCTGCTGCGGTGGTAATTCCTTCGTTTGTATCCTCGATAAGCAGCTGATGTTAAACTTTTCCTTTCTTGTATGGATAAGTCGTTTTCTTGGTTTTAATGAGTGGGTGAGGAGGGGGGTACCTGTACCCACGAATGCTTTTAGTTTTTAGTAACCTATTCTATATGTGGCAGCCCGAGCTACACCTTCGAAGTGCTCTTTCCGCTTGTTGGCGGGTTCATTAGTGGTGTTGGGAAGTACTCTAAGCGGCCTAGTTGGAACGGTGCGAAATCCATCTTTCTATTTTCTTTTCCTGGGGCGAGTCAATCCCAATCCTTCTACTGAATGAGTGAGCCGTAGCGAGCGGAGCTAAGCGAATGTTTCTTAATTCCTTCTTTTAGTCGGTCATCAGCAAATGGTTCTTTATTTTTAGCAAATGGCTTTTTTCGCCCTTGTAGTCTCTCTTACTACGGTTGGTGGAGCGGGGGTCGAACCCCTAGCTCAGGTTGTTGCGAAGTTTGCTTGCATGCTGAAAGTGAATGACTCCCTTTACCTGTCTTTGAATCATGCTGAGAAAGAGGTGCTTTTAGCCCTTCGAGAAAGCGTTCTAACAATCAGGGATTTCCGCTATGTCCAGTCCACTTCGGTGCAACGCTCTATGGCTTAACTTTCCTCTTTCCTTGTAGGGAACTGCTTTGATTGGATCCGAATCTAGAAGTCATAAGAAAGCCTGTTCAAGCCATCTTCAAGGGGAAGGTGGGCGAAGCAGTTTCATCTCAATCCGGCTCATTAGTTAGAGATTGTGGAAGGTCTCATGGGCAATGCAATCAAATAAGCCGATTCCATCCCAATCTCTGTTCCCGACTCAATCCTGCTAGTTTGATACCTCACTGCTTCTATCTCTCTGTCTCACAGGCCTATGACAGGCAAGACTAAACAAACCTTCATTCACTCGGCTCGGTCAATCCATTCCTCTAAGGCCGGTGAGCCAATTAAATGGATAGAAATTATCCACCCAATGACATTTTGTATCTTCTCGTGTGGATCACACCACCGTTTGAAGATTTTCTGCCATCACCTACGCAATTTCAAAGTTGCATTTTTCATGAGAAAATCCTGTTCATATCATATTTTTAGAATAGCCATTTTGAATGAAATAATACATGTTCCATCTCGAGTTGCATTGCTCGATGGAGGAGTCGTGAATTAGTTGTGGTATCCTGTACTGTAACCGGTACTTGATCATTGGGTAGTGCCCGACCTGAGTAAAGTTGTAGTGATCCTTCCTACCGAAAAGGTTGGAAAGTCTCTGAGGCTGAAAGCCGAGGATGGGAATATGGTTGACCCAGAATTGACATAATAAAGACGGCCCAACTTCATCACCAAAGGGAAGTCAAGGATATATAATAATAGGCCCGGTGAGAATCAATCATAGAAGTATGATAAGTGCCTTCGGGAAGGTAAGTCAAGGAAAGCAACAAAGCAGATCTGTACTGATAAGTGAAGAAGTCCGAATACCTTTACTTTAGTAGTAGTCCACTTATAAAGTAGCTCGCCTGCAGCAGTAGTCAACCTGCCAAGTAAAATGGAGTTCTCGAGCAGGAAAGCTCATCGCGAGGTAACGAACGAGTCGAAACGGATGGTGATCCTACATAAATAGCTAGCGTGGAGCAAGCGGTTAGGATTCTATGTGACGGAATAGAAGTGATTATCTATGGCTTATAGACGGGCGTAGCGCTTTATGATTCCCCTTGGTTGCTTCATTTCCCTTAAGGCTTTTCCTTCATGCACGGGGAGAGGTTTCTTGGCGATGTAAGTAAGTGACTTTCTGGATCTTTCACCCTCAGGGATGTAGCTAAAAGTCTGGGTGTTAGAATGGGTGGGAGCTCTCTTCTTTCTTGCCCTCTTTGGAGGAATGAGGATTAGGAAGCTTTGCTTACTCGTAGAAAATAAAGTTGGCACAATTGTGGGTTGCACATCCGTCTTGTCAATCATTCCTCTCAGCATTACTAGATTTCCTTTACCAGGGGGCTTCTATTAGCATATAAGAGACTTCGTAGTTCCAGAGACGGGAGGATAAACTAATAAGACCACGATCCTCCTTCTTAGGCCGATCGAAGTCGAAGGGTTTCAGATCGAAGGTTGAGGCATTTCTAGGAAGACGGATTCTCAAAGGTTACACCTAGGGGATTTGACAGATAGAGAAGTGGGACGGAAGTGGAAGGCTTTGTCCGGATATAGATTCCGTAGAAATAGAAGTTCTTTGTTAGCAGCTTCAGGTAGTAAAGGGAGCGAGAGTCCCCCTCGAACTTGACTAGAGAATAGAGAAAGGACTTGTATTTCGCTGGCTTCTTACCTATCTAGTAGCTAGGAGTGAGCCTTTGTCGTCCTTTCAACTAGTAGCAACTATGGATTCTGAGTTTCAGGCAGAAGACGAATCCAAAAGGTAATGAACGGGATCCCCTAAGGGTAATGGGCAAAATCCCCAAAAGGAACCCGAAGATCAGTCTTTTTTATCCTCCCAGTGGGCAGTATACTACGATTCAGTAATTCGATCTATGCCAACGGTCTCTTTTGGAGCTGGGGCTTGTGTCAGTCTTTCTTTTTTTCCTTGCCCGCAATGAGTGGACCGGAGGGCAAAGAAAGGAGGCGACGACGAAAGTGCTTGTTACAGATTTTGAGTTTAAATAAAAATAGACTTTTGGGGAAAAGAGGTCTCAGTCCAGGTATAAAGGGGGTATAACCTCCTTTTAGGCGGCGCACTCTTCTATTGTTGATTAGAAAGGTGGCCCCCAGAGGAGGCGCACTATCCTTAGGATTAGACAGCAGAATCAATCTCTAAAGCAATTCCCGAGATCCTATAGAAAGGAGAGATTTTGTGTAGTCCATCCGCTTACTTAGGCTTAGATCCATTCCTTTTCATCCCCTACGCTGCGAGCGTCTGTCCTACGGTATCAATCCCCGAATGAACTTCCTTAGTTAGGTAAAGGAGGGAGGACTTCTTTCATCAGTTGAATATGGTCTTCAAAATTAGATAATCGAAATCCAATAGTAGGAGGCTCGAGTCTGGAACTCAGAGGTTGGAGCAGGTATTCGCCAGGTATTAGCTCTTAGTTTTCTTGTTGAGTCTTTCCCGTATCCATTGATCAAGTTCGAATCGAAGGTAAACAAATCAACTCCATTTTCTCATTATACAGTTTCGTCGTCCTAAACATTTAATCGCCATTGGCGGGTATTGCACACCGCCCATCTCTATAGGGCTTTTTTGGGCACAGGGCAGCAAAAGAAGCGGCTCAGCCGGCGCTGCTCTAGCGTCTTCAAGCAGCGAGAAGGAAGAAAAGAATGGCGTAACTCTACCAAGACGGATGTGGCACAGCGTGGCACGCACAAAGACAAGGCTCGCGCGACAGGGTGCTATCGAATAGCCCTATTGCATGGATAGGAAGGCGCTTCTTCGATTAGGTGTCTCGTGGCAGGGGCTGTGCACAATCAAAGAGGGGCGGCTACTTTCCAGCTTGCTGCTTTCACTATGACCTTCCCCACCGCCCTTAGCGGACAAGCATAGCACCTGGCATCGACTCATCCCGTCTCGATTACTAGTGATTAGAAATTTACTTAGTCTTGTGAGACCTATCGTAGAAAATTCCCGAGACCATTGATTAGAATGTTCCTGAGGCGGGCAGACAAGGTTAGCTTCGCTTTCATTGACTAATTCAATTTGGACTAGCCTAGTGGCACAATAAAAAGCGGATTTGCCTCAACAAGTCGTGTAGGAATCCGGGGAAATCTTTCCTAAAATGCGGTTTGTCTCTCCACCACTTGATGTGGGGTTATCATATAATATCAGCATAATAAAAAGAATCCGCTATTGGGTAGGCACTCCTAGCAGCAAGATAGGTTGTCTTTGCTCCGCTCCTGGGTCATACCCTAAAGAAGGGTGCCCCGACAATATCAATATTGAGTACCAAAACTGGGATGACCAATCGATGGATAGGTGGGAATATTTCACTCTTTTTTGACTATGGTAGCGCCCATTTCCTTTGAGGATCGAGACGACGTGACAGACTATTGACAACATTAATCATAGGCATTTACTTTGAAGTATGGAGGGCCTCCTTCCTTGTGGTACGGTACTCCACCTTGCGGGGTTATATCCCATACGAAGAAGACCAAAATCTATACCTGGGTCGGGCACCCCCCAAATAGATTGAATCTTGATGAGTCGAAATTGCGTTTTTTGGCCGGGTCGAGACAGCTTTCCCGGGGACTGCCAGTGAAACACTTAGTTTTGATGCTTTAAAGAATGCCTCTGGAAACAGCCCATATAGTTTACCTGCTCGCCTACTACGGTTAAGGTTTCTGTCGAAAGGCAAACAATGTGGGTAGTACGATTATTCCTCTTTATGTTAGGCTGGCCTATAGCCCTTTTTAAGGTCTTTTTAACTACTAGGTATCTTCCTCGTCTCTGGTTGAAATAATTGATCATGAATAGTATGACACTGACTCAGATGCTGATCCGGGAGAATTCTCCTCTGAAAGGACCTCCTGCAGGACCGTTCTGAACCGAAGACAAAAGAGAAAGAATCCCTTGTTTCTAGGATCTAGAAATCGAACCGGCATAGCTTGAGAATGTAGGCTTCTACTCATCAATAGGTACCGAAGCCGAAAGAGTTTATTTAGGAATCTTTCCCCATAGGGGGTATGTTACTCGCGCCTAAGCTGATGTCTGGAATGGCTGTAGTGGGAAAGACTCTTTATATAACATGGTTCCGACATCGAATGATTCCCCACAAGGTGCCTGAAACTCTCATTTTGACAGCATCCAGATTGTCAAAGTTTCATTCTCCGGTGCCCAATTCCTAACTTTTGCTTGGTGATTTGACTTTCGATTGAGGAACGGGGCTTGCCCTAGTATTCGAGTTCTTAATGATACGTAGTAAAAACAAATCGTAAGATGAATCAACTACTTCCTAGCTAGGAGGACTACCCTCTATATTGACTTCGCTACTGAGACCACTTCCAAGTAAGAGCGCAAGCCGACCATACCATCTTTGCTGCGGAGGAACCTACATGTGAAAAAAGAACCGATCATCCGGAGAAAGCCTTGGGAAGGCTTGCTGCCTATGCCAGATGCTCCTTTCTTTGGAACTACTAGTTAGTCTTGCCTATGAAAATAGAATAGTCAAACAAGGTTCCTGGAGACCGTGAAAAACTTTCATCTGATGGGCATATCTCTGTATAGAAATAGAAACCGGGACTTTACCCTTTTTTTTGGGTGGGGAACATCTCAATTGAAATCGGGCGATCCCATGAAGGAAACGGGCATAGAGGCGAGGGACCATACCCTGCCAGATCTACTCGTGCGGTCAGCCTATGACACATACTTTAGGAAGAATTCCTGGTCATTCCTACCATTTGTTCTCATCATGCCATTTTGACCACCTTGCGAGGAGAATCTGCTTTCTATAGATACCCCAGAGAGGCGCTTGTTCAAGCTTCACAAATCATGCTTTCAAACTTGCCGCAGTTCTTCTAAGAAAATCATCGATAGTAGACCAAGTTAGATGGGAATCGCCTCTACAAAGCTTTTTTACTTATAGAGACTTAGTCAACTCATAAAGGATGCGTTGAGGCCCGAGCCCTTGATACGTAGCTGGTCTTTAGCTAGTTTCTAATCTTTTTACCCTTCCGTGGTAAACAACTATAGGAAGTATTCTCGGGACTGCTCAAGGTTATACCTGCTTTAATTGCTTCAATAACAACCGGATGGGGCACCTTTTAGGACACATGCGAACAATCCATATACTACCTCTACTCGATCTTCGTATGCTATTCTCTTCCCAACCCAACCGTCCTCAGTAGGGCTCACTCACTATCTATGCCGGATGCTCTTTGGTGCTACCTTCCCGGTTAGCCCTGCCTACTATTGAAATAAAATAGAAAATCGGATTCCAGGGATCACCTAAAACATCGTTGTCAAGGTCAGTCTTCCACCCCTTCCCCGAAACGAAAGCCTCAATGCCCTTACCCACCTCACCTGCCTTTGGCTATATTGAGCTTGTTCATAAGCTTGGACAGTTCTCCTTCCTTGGACATTCTTGTTCATCCGACCACCGCTCTTCCTCGTTAACTCACGGATGGAATATCATACAACAACAAAAACCTTTGCCGGCTCCTTACTACTACTTGAACCTTACCTACCCGAGACACAACCAGACTTGCGTAGGAACATCGACTGGTCGGGGCTAATCCGCCGCCAAGTGTGTGACAGGCCATGTTTATCACCGGTTTGTCAGTTGTGGGAGTTTCCCGTTGAGTTGAGGCAAGCTTAGCCACCAGCCCCCTTCCAACTACATAGGAAACTCTTGCTTGGGGAGAGTCAATCTAGTGAATCTAGTCCGAGGTGGAAGTCGTATTAACCCGCAGGATCTCTAAAGATGAGTACGCCCAGATCTGATTCACTTGCAGGTATTCGAGAACAAGCCCCTCTAGAGATGAATGTGCAGCTGAGTCAATCACTGTGGATTCTGTGGCATCAATCCCAGTTGCCTTTCTTCGGCCGTATTCTTCCACTCTTCCTAAGACCGGTAATTCCTTTAGGCCACTCACTGGAACCCCAAGAATTTGTCCTAAATCGTATTTGCTTTCCTATTCATTATTCATTGCCTTTCCTTCCCCCGGTTGGTTTCGCTCTCTTGGAACGTTCATTCCTTGTAAGAACAATCCTACATCTAAACCTTGTTCTTGCTACTTAGGGACTATAACTCCTAGAAGTCGAACTCGCTCGCAGGTAGGGAGAATTGGTTCACATTCATTCCCAGCTAACCAACAGAGTGACTAGTGGTGGGCAAGAGGGTTTACAGGGTGAGGTAGTTTACCGGCCTGACTGAAAGAAGTAGGGTTCTTTGGTGCTGTTGAGGCTTTCCTTGGCATGAGGTGAACAACGAAGAAGCACATCATACGGCTCAGGTGAGCGATGAGCAAGCACAAGATATTATTAACTTACCAGTATTAACTTACCAAGGTGATTCAGAACCACATTATGGACTGGTTCAGGCCGGTAATATAGAAGATTCAAAAGAGGCTCGGGAAGAGGGGATCGGGCACGGAAGGCTTTCGGGGGCCTTTAGATCTTGAGGCCACACCTCCGTAATAGTTCCTCGCGAGCATAAATGAAGATCCCTTATTCGGAAATTGACTTCGCTTTGTATCACAAAGGCCATAATATCTTTCTTTCTATACGACCAAAGCCAGCCTGGTAGACTACGAAATCCATATACCATATTTTTTTAATCGTTCTGGAGAGTTTGTGTGAGCCGAGTGGCACATCACTACGGGAAAAGAAAGGGGCTCCATCGAGCTCTTTGGAGAGCGCCCCGGAATAACAACAACTCTATTATTGTACTGCAATTGGTGCGCTTTGCCACCTTAACGCTCTTGGGGTGCGAAATCCCATTCCTTCTTTTCTCCCCACTTGCATTAGTAGAGGTGAAAAAAGACCATTCTACTGAGCTGGTTCTATCTAGTGCCATGGATAATTATGGCCTTTATGAATTTAGTCCGCGTCGTGTAAGACATTGGGAAGTGGTCACCATATCAATTTGACTATCTATATAGGGTTTGAGCCGATACTCCACTTGAAAGGGTGGTTTATTCTTCGCATAGTCTGAAAAATGCTAAGGCAATTACAATGACTTGCCTGCAGGCCGGTCTGATTTATTCTTATCTATATTCCTCAACTGGTACTTGATCGTCATTATGTGAGAATCCCCTTTCACAGAATCGTTAGGGTGTTAAACACAATCATTCGAAAGTGCCGAAAAGACAGAATTGACTCTGATCCGCTTAACCTTAGAGCAACAAAAGCCCTATAAACCGCCCGACGAACTGTGCTATGGCTGTGAAAACAAACTGACCTGCTTCACTTTAGAGTTTCCCGCTTAAAGGAGCGCTTGAACGGAACTGGACTGCCCTAAACCGCTTACTGAAAGGAAATTCTCTACGACCACCGGTCGCCTACTAACTTGCCTAGCTTCAGCTTTCGGCAGCTGGAAGCTACAAGCAGAAAGCTCCAAGCTAATTCACAACTAATCGCGGCTGTACCCGACAAGAGATTCTTTCTATGATTCCCAGAGAGAAAAAAGAGTTTACAGCTACGGCACCCCCTATAACTAAACCACCAAGACCGGGTAACAGAACAGCGACCAGAGCAGCAGATTCAATAGCCGCGGTTCTTCCTCCATCAGATCAGGCATAATCAACAGGAGAAGCAACGGTTACTGATTACCTGACTGAACCAACAGGAGCTATTCTTTCGCAAAGAGCTTATTCGTGCACAACAGCTTATTCTTATTCTATAGCACTCGCACCGGTGACTCTCACAGTGGTTAGTTAGAAAGATTTGGTAGGGAGGGCAGGGCCTAGCTATTCTTTGTCCTCTTCCCCGCCTCAACAAGAACAAAAACAGCAACTATAGCAACTAGGCGTCCCTGCTTTGCCTAGCTCAAGGAAACAAAAACAGAACAGGGGCCAACGACGGAACAGAAAGAACTAGAACTCACAACTCAGGCACTAACAACGAGTTAGAATCCAGGAACTACAATCTCGATACAGGCATTCAAGGAATGCGCTAGATGCGTCAGTCCAGTAAAAGAAGCCCATTTATCGCATCTTTAGAGTCGCTATTGGCATTTAGAATACTTAACTGATTTTAGTAATATCTTCTATTTTCTATTCCAGGAGCGATGGGATCCCCCTCTCACACCGGATCGAGGGGAGCCCGGGCGTCATTACGAATAGCTTCTAAAAGGAGAACTGGCTTTGTTCGCTTTCCCTTGACCTGATTCCAGTGGAAGTAAGCAAAGAACGGGAACTTGTTTCTCTGCTTTGAAGTAGGAACAGGAACTAACCAAGCAAGCAAAGATTGATTGGCATCTGTCTTTCCCTAAGCTAGATAACTAGCTATAAAAGAGAGAAGTAAAGCAAGGGGAACTAATTATTTCTTGAAGGAATTCTGTTGTAAACATAAAATGGAAGGAATTCCCGGTTGGGATGGACAAAGTACCAAGCTCACTTCAGTACTCTTTGGTAAGCATTCCACTCTTCAATTGCTTATCAGCAAACACTACATCACAATACAGTGTGAAGAGCGAGTTATATATATCTATTCTATTTTCTAGAAAGATAGAGCTTATAAGATAATGATAATATAGAGATCTTTAGTTTCAATGGCAGTTAATCAAGCTAGAATTCCTTTCCTGGTGATGTGGAAGAAAGAAGCTTCTGCCGTTCCGGAAACACCGGAAATTGGCCCATGTCAGACAAGAACTGGGAAGGTCAATCCTGATAGCAGATCGAGCTCTCAGTCCGAAAGCAATGCCCGGAATGAAAGAACATAGAACTGGAGTTCTCTATCCAGGATCACCCCGGTTTTCTGAATGCCACCTTCATTCACTAGATGTAAAACAACCTTCTTAATGGGGAAGGGGGAAGCGAGACCCCGTTACCGCAATATGGAGGATGGGATGGGAGAGAAAGCCAATTATCATTAGCCAGCAAGCTAGTTTCAGTCATAAGCCTATCGATAGTTTGAGTTCCCCTCTTGTGCCAGCCTTCGAAGCAAAGCAAGACCTCTAGTCTAATTTCCGGTGCCAGTTGGCTAAAGATTGGAGTTTGATTCCTCATCTGCTTTCTAGCCGGAAAAGGAAGGACTTTATCTGCGCCAGGAAGAGCAAGAGCCCAAAAAGAGAAGAACAGAAAGAACAAGAAGGATTGAAATTATGAACTCCTTTCCAAGTCAAAGGCCTTCTCTTTCTTTCGAAGTGGCTTATTGCCATTTAGGAGAGATCCTAGTATACTTATTATATCCTAAAAAGTCGGGGTGAAGACCGGGGAGTTGAAGAGACCTTTTGGTATATCCACTTTTTCCAAAAATTCCTCTTTCTCTAAGATACAGCTAATAGAAGGAATGGATAGAGGAGTTCCTGACCCATAGTCTTTGTATTCAAGCCAGAACACTAGATGATCGAATCGTCCTCAAGCCATGAATCGGCCTCATCTAAGATCGATTTTCGATTGCGCTCATCGCTAAACCTGTCCGTTGTCCGTGTCCGAGAAAGCGTCCGATAAACTGTCCCGTGCCAACCGTCTGCTGTTAATGCTGAACCGACCTTTGGCTTTACTCGGCGCGTATAGCATCGATTGGGTCACCCGCCTCTTGCTTTGTTAGCTGTCCCTGCTTCTGTGCTACCTCAGCCTCTCGTGCCCTGGATTGATGTACTCTCCGCCTGCTCCGAACCTTCTGATTGGCCATCCTTGGGTTCAGAAATCGCATTATTCGACCTCTTTGCTTGTGATTTGCTATCGTGCTTCTCTCGCAATCTTTGATTATAAAAACCCTGTTTTACGTTGCCCAAAATTGCACTAATAAAATCTTGACTTGGAGAGGGTGATTCCCCATGAGCACACGAAAACGTCGATTTTATCAGGCAGATGCAGAACTCTAGCAGATAATTTGAACAGAACCTAAAAAGCAGGTCTCCTTAGGGCGCCGGACAACAGCAGAATTAAGGAAACTAACTACCCTACCGACTCCAGCACCATGAAAGAGTACCCAATCTCGGAACATCAAAACCAGGCTTAGTTTGATAGGCCAGGGGACGCATTGCAGCAGAGGGGGCCTTAGCGGCGCTTTCTTGGGCACCTAGTGGTGCCAACCTGCATTTAAATCAAAGTTCTCAGTAAAGGAGTTAAACCTTGTCTTGTTGGCAAATCTGGCTTGAAAAGTCCAGTGAAAAGCAGACTTTCAAGTATAGTCCTGTGGCGGAATCCGTATGCACACGCGAAATAACTGGTAGCATCATAGTAAAATAGTAAATCCAGAGTAGCACTTCCAGAGTTGCAATGGTATGGTAGCATCGGAGTCAGGTAAATAGAGATCGAATTTACAAGTTTGTTTTCGAGAGTAGCACTGGGTAGCATCATTTTCCATCGAGAGTAGCTTGGTGTGGTGACACGCGGCGAGGTCGAAAAAAGGAGATCTCTGAAGAGAGAAATGGCATTTCCTGAGGTTTTAAAGTGTTTGTATGACCACCAATATCATCCTCTGTTTCATGGTTTGCTAGCTAGGCGCTCGGGGAATGCTTCCTTGTCTCTTTCTTCCTTAGTCCGGTGCAGCTCCAATAGCAGTTAGTAGTGGGAGCCATCCTTGGGGCCAGGAGCCGAAGGGCTTATTTCCTGTTTGTAAGGGCCGCTTGAAAGCAAGGCAAGGGATAAAGCCAGTCAAAGGAGCCACGGGTGATGCTTATGCTTAAAAGGCTTATGTTTTCCCAGGGAGTGTAAGCTCTAAGAGCATGGGATGTGCGTCCCGGTATCCTTATAGCCAGGTAGCCAGGAAGTGTCAGTAAGTTCCACCCGCAGTCAGATGTTCCTGCTTGGTAAGGAAGTAGGGAAGTCCTTCCTGTTTAGAGTAATTTCCCGCTATCTTTGCAGCTAGGAAGCAGTTGTTAGCTTTACAATTTTTGCTGTTCCTGCATTAGAAGGCGGGGGTTTGAGTCTATCAAACGTTTTCTCTAGCCTTTAGCCTTGCTGGTCTTATATGCCATCCCACATGATAATGGTATCCTTTACTTTCTAAGCCCTACAAGGGCATTTCCAACGAAAGAAATGTATTGGTTCCTCTGGCTTGGTACTTATTGGTAATTTCATAGATATGGTAATTTCATATAGCCATTTGGTAAAGATTTGTTCCCGCAAAGAAGGATAGCCCAACCGCGGGGATACGGTGTACTGGTTAAGAATGTGAGATGAGACTGGGAAAAGCTATAATCCTTCCAGGCCAGTGAGGATAGGCGGGATGTGCGACTCATGCCCTTGGGTCTGCCACGGTGTCAGGACGAGGAAGCTTGGCCCAGTAATTGCGTATTATAATGAAGAACCAAGTCGATGCCGTTAGGGTTGGCGCTGGTAATTGCTTATATAAAGATGAGCAAACAATGCACTAAAGAGCCAGTCAACGGCTTGTTACGCCTTGTCGTTGAAAGTTAGGGTTGCTACTTGTCGTACTGATTACAAGTATGGCTCCGTAACCCGTCTATTCATAGGATCAGGTCTTGTTCTTCTATCCCCACCGTCACAGGCATAACTGGCCCTACCAGGCATACGTCGCGTAGAAGGAGTAGGAGTTCGAGCCCAACCACTTCACCAGTTCCGTCTCCGGAATGGAATCTGTGGAGATGACAGTTCCAGCTGGAACTAGGCTAACTAAATCTCCGCATCCAATTTCATGGTTTTGAAAGACAAGATCATCTTTGCATGAAGTATGGCTTTGGCACCTTCCCATCTTCGGTAATAGCGGACCTAACTCTTCCTTCGTTCAGGCATAAGCCGTAAAGCCAACCATTCCACATCTACGGTAAGGGTAAGGAAAGAGCTAGTCAAAGGAATCCCAGGTACAGTACACTACATCTACATGAGACTTAAGCAGGTTCTTCTCTTTTGCTTTCTCAGCAAGGGTCAGACCACCGATACATACCGGGTTATCCTTCCGAAAAAGACGGATGAGACTTTCTTACCGGCTCGAACCCTAGCCCGTACGCTTGCTGGTCTCCTTTCCTTTACTCAGGCATCACCGCTATCGCTAAGCCTTTAGCAACCCACCACCGCATTGCATATGTAACGGTTTCATCCGCGACGACTGATCTAGAATAGAGGGTGGAAAAATCAAGATAGGAAAGAATGTTCCCTACCTAACCGTATACTAAGAAGTATAGGGTGGAGGACGGCATAGAGAAGACTAACACTAGCCGAACAACCCGGGGATAACGTACGAAACCGATAGTGAGAGCTAGCTGAGAAATAGCACAAAAAAGAGGTCACGTTCGAACGGTAAGCTACAACTAAGAAATATGTATTGTATATAATAATAAATAGCATTTCCGCGGCCTGTAACACAAGCGTTTCGGATCCCCGATACCATCAGATTTTTTACCGTAAACAGGCTATTCAATCGAAACTGATTCGTCTAGTCTAGATTTGATTCCAAAGTCTTATTAAGTTTAAAAGAGGCATCTGCCTCGGTAAGAAGATATCCCGATAGATGGAAGACTAGCAAAACCAATTACTTAGAATCAAGGGCTCCCTTCTCTTCTGAACAAGACAACAAAGGCTGACTCTCCATCTCCTTACGCGGATGATATAACTGCTGATTCGTGAACTGAACAACTGCAGCTTTCCTCCCCGATGGTCTAAACCGGGTATTCACTCGCTTTCAAGTCTACGATTGTTGGGTCTTCCTTCCTTCCTTGCTTCTTTTCTTAACTACTCCAGTCTATCTTAGCCCAGCCCTGAAACCGTAACCATAGTTCTAGCATGGACTGGCTTATCTTTCAAGACATGGTTGCAGAAAAGGCTAATGCCCTGACTCCAACGGTGCCTACTCCTTCAAAGCCGAAAGCAGCTGATTCGGTCACAGGATTCGTGAAAACAGAACGAGAACTGCTCCTGCTTTTTTATTTATAAAAGAGAATATCTCTTTCAACTCTAGCCATTCTTGGTCACATGCAACCATCAAGAAAGAAGCAAGCATTTAACAAGAAAGCATCAACCATTTAAATGGATTCATTGAACTTAAAAAGCATTTACCTTTCGACAGAAAGCATTTTCACTCGAGCTGAAAGAATTGAATCACCCTCGGGTCTGGGAATAGAGTCAGAACTAGAAGCTCACACCGGGAAATCTCTTTCTTAATAGAACCAGGTTCAAGGCGATCGGCCAGCGAGGCTCTCTTGAAAATAGACAAGGGAAAGAGCCCAAACCAAGTGGTTGTGCCATCCTCAAATTTAGCTGTTGGCGGAAGGGCTACTATAGACTAGAAGGGAGGCTCTATTCAACCATTCTAAAAAAGACTGGCTACCATCTAATACTAATATAAGAAGAAAGAAGAGACTGCCTACTGCTTTGAAAGCGGCTTGGAAGGAAGAGAAGGAAAAACTCCATAACCAAAAGACAAAGGCATTGGTCCTACCAAGCGTCCTACTAGGAATATAGGAATAAAAGCGATTCTTCTTAGCAGTTGAAGAAGTGAATGGAATCAGCCCTCGAAGACTAAGCAGACTTGCACTCCTCCCTTGCCACTCAGACGATTCCCCGATCCACTAAATCGTCTGATTGTCTTCTTAGAGTTAGAGTAGAGCTATGATGCAGCAAGACTATTCTCCTATCGGCTAATAGTCTTAGAGGCTCTTTTTGTCTGAATTCAGACCAGAATTTCTCATACAAAAACTTTTTTTTTGCCCAACCTTATTTGAAATCCCCACAGTTCTCGGGCAATAGAGGATTCCCCTTGTTTTCGGGACAGAGGGCAACCCTACACTAAAGCTGAACTAACTTATCTTCACTAGACATATCTATGGAAAAGAAGGTGAAGCCAATTAGAAATCATTTGAACTATTTCGTCGAAAAACGTTCTAACTAGTGGCTGCTTCTCCATTGGTTAAGAACGTTTAAAATTCGTTCACTGTATTCCGTCTTTTTCTCGAAATCTTGAATGAAAAGGCCATGTTCAAGCTTGGTCGCATTTTGCCCACAAACGGCTTCACGAAGTTCCGTGATCGTATGTGGACGCGGAATGTGCAACCGCTTTTCTTTTAAAAATGCGCGAATTTTGCGTTCCACTTCCGATTGCCAAAAGAGGGTGTTCTCGTCTGGCTCCGGCGGATTCGCAGAGCTCGACGAGGCATCATTTTGACCAGCGCACTCGGCAGTTTCCAAAAACAAGTCAAAAGACCCCAACCAAAAAATGATAAAAATAGAAATAGTCCAAACTTTTGAAATAAGAATAATAGGGCGACCCATTTTTTTATAGTGATAATGCCATAAAGCGCGAACCAAGATCCATGATACGAAAACCAAAAGCAAGACAAGTAACAAAAGGATATCATGGTGAATGTTTAACTCCAAATCGAAAACTAAATAATCAAAGAATTGAAGACACCATCTGAAGAGCTTTAGCTCTAGAAGAAAAGCTAAGAAAGTGGCAATAAACAAAATTGAAAGTCTCATGGTACGTCGTCCTTCCCTGAAATGGAACTTTCATGCTGGAGCAAGAACTAGCATGAAAGTCGATCTATTACGACCAGCGCGGTTGTTCGTATTTCATTTTCTTTTTCCAAGCCCCTCTTAGATCTTAGAAAGCACTCACTGAGTTACTTACGGAATCTCAAATCTCTCTCGACGCCGAGAATTTTTTATATGTCCAGGTCGATCAGAGGTTCGGCTTGCTTCTCCCCCACCTTTTAGCGTTTGGGCCCCTGAAAAAAAAAAAAGATCCCATCCCGTTCTTTGCTTCTCAAAGCAACTGCATTCTCATCTTCCTCTACATTTAGAGGTTCAATTTTGCGATGCTTGACAATCGTATGCGTTAACGCAGTAATCATATCAGCAACCATAGATCCAGAAGATTTTATCACTACCATATCTGCACAACCTGGGCTCTCATACCAGATGATAACAATCTTTAGCCGAAAGAAAGCAAAAATTGTTAGGAATGCGCAGAGCTGAGACCTGCTGTTGTTGAGTGGCAGCAAATGAGAAAGACATATAGTTTTTTTTTTTGAAATAGAAAACTATATATATAGTTTTAATAAAAAAGTAAAGTTTTCAATATGAAAATAGAAAACTCTTTGAGATCACTCCACTCTCTCTAGACAACGGATTTCTTCGACGTGTGTATCCTACTCTCATCTCAAAACCCAACCTCAGAAAAACAGCAGGCTTTCCCTTCATTTGTTTGTGCCCTTTGATTGAGTCCTTTTAAAAGACCCAACAGATCCCCCAAGGGGCGTGTCTAACTACTTCATAGATAGCATCCACAAGACACTGAATTAGCCTAGAAATGGATGCATCTTCTTGCTATCTCTCACCGACCTTTCGGTCCCCGGTTTCACTGGAAAATTGGAAGGTCACAAACCGCCCTTTACAGTTGCAAATGTGAAACGGTGCTAAAGCAGGACCCGTGACTATGAAAAATGACTGCTCAATCGAGACTTGAGTCACCTTGGAGTAAGTCAAGCCACATACTCAACAACGTCTCTGTCTGAACTGTGGAATTACTAAATCGAAACACACTAGAATAACTTAAAACACTGGATCTGCAGATCTACGTGTATTCCAAAATTCTGGTCTTCTTCAATCAGGTTCTCAAACCAATCAGGGAACTTACAAAGACCAAACGATTTAATCCCCAAACTCTTTCTTTCTGGCGGAACCCTCCGAATTTTTAGAGAAAAACCACGCTAAATTTTTTCGAGATTTTGAATGTTTCAAAGCGGCGAAACCTCGAGATACTTTTCACTTGCGAGTCTGAGACCTTACTTCTTCGACTACTCGACTTTTGCAAGTCCTTATCTCGACAAAATCTCCTTAAAGTCTCCTCTATCTCAGAGTCTATTCTAAAATAAAAAAGAATCCACCAATAGCCCTATAATGGATTGAGTTACATAGTGCCACCCAGGTTTGGAACCCACTTTTTAGAAGTTCATATGCACGCATGCATGTGTCATCACCTCATTGGTCGGAGGTCCAAGGGGTCCAAAAAAAAAATAAGATTTTCTATATTATAAGTTTTTCTTAGAAGAGAGAAAGAGTAGAAACAAAGGGTACGCTCTCTAGAAGATTTGCTCGGGGCTGTTCACTTTCACTTGGTCGCCTGGTATCTTATCTTGAAACCTTTTTGCTTGCGGGGGCAGGAGTGGAAACGTCTGAGAGAGCGCTTCGCGAAAGAATCGTGTGGCGGGGTTCCCGTTGGGGTTTCCGGCCCCCGGGTCTTCACCTAATTGTGGAAGAAGGGAGGTGAGTTGAGTATCAACTCTCTCTCTCGCGCCTTCCTTCTCTTCAGCTTGTTCCTGTTCGTCTATTCGGGACGGGGCAGGCAGCCCACATACATGAAGAGAAAAAGAGAGGGTGGGGTTCCTTGATATTAAGGTGTCAAGGCGGTCGAAGAAGTGGAAGCAACCGATGCTTTGGTCATTCAGTTGACTCCTTGCTGCCAGTCCGTGCTTGCTGTCATGCTGGCAAAAGCAGGGGTTTCGGCCGGTTTTACCTACTATTGGATTTGAACCAATGACTCTCGCCGTATGAAAGCGATACTCTAACCGCTGAGTCAAGTAGGTCAAGCTGAGTAAAGTCAGAGAAAATAGACCCCTATAAGAGAAAGCCGCGCAACCAGAGTCCCCCTTACCCTTACTATACAAGGGGGGGGCGGAGCGCTAAGAAAGAGAAAGCGTTATCACTATACGAAATGAAGCAGCGGCTAGCACGCTAAGATCAATCACTTGGAGAACGTGGAGCCTTTCTTTCTCGGTCGTCTGTCTTAACTTAATATAAGTGGATTCCGATTCATGCGGTCGTTCTCTGCTGCATTGGTATTTTCACTCCCCACTCTCCACCATAACAAAATGTTATATCTCTCAGGAGTACTCAAAGGCGGGTCCAAGTAGGAAAAAATTCACTAAGAAGTAAGGCATACAACAATGGATCAATTCATTCAACAAGATCCGTTCGGATCGGACCAGGATGAATGGGATTGGTGTTACGTGTTTGCCTTTCACCAGCACCAGGAAACTTGCCGTGACAACTAGCCCGCGAAGCCTTAAAATTGCACGAGGTAACATGAAATGACTTGAACCCGTTGCTGGGCACTTTCATAAATATATAAAGAGGGGGGTGTGATGGCTCAAGCATATAGTATGTTTCCTCCTGCCAGACTTTAAAATCCTTATAAGGCTCTTTATAGGGGGGAGAACAGGTGTCGGCTCTCCACCACCCCCGGTGCAGGCATGGGCCATGCACTAAGTGAGCCACCCTGGGGCAACCTGGGGGCGGACTCTGAGTACCGAAGGGAGCCCGGGGTCTCCATAGTGCAGGATGCACCATGGACAGTGTCGGTATGGGCGCGGGGCCCGGCATTGCGCATCATTCGTGCCATAGAGGCTTAGACGTGCATCCGCTATACTGTACGGGCTGTCGATATGCGGAGCTTGTCTATGACTCGGGGGACATCGTGGTGCCACCGTAGGCCACGTTGTGCTATCGTGAGCATGAGCTTGGGTTCAGCTATGCTTGCGAGATCTGTGTTGCCAGATGCACGATGAGGGGCGACATCGTGCTACACTATCCGAGATTCTAATTATATAACGGGACATACGAGACGCATGTTGGGATGCCAGCTTGGTTTGGGAGCTAGATCACATGGTTGGCTCTTTTACTTTTAGTATGGCTAGCACATTGTTGGGTATACAGCTGTGCCTAGCATATATAGGGGATCAGTTATGTGGCTAGTAGCCTTGATGACAACGAGAGCCTATTCGTTGGGCGAGTGTCTTGGCTCGGTGCCTCGACACCATGAAGCGACGCTTAGCCGCTAGCGTGCGGGACTCCTTGAGAGTAGTTCTTTGTTGGCAAACCTCGATATGGAATAATGGTATTCAGGAAGGGTCACTGTGTAAAAAGACTCGAATGGTGTAAGGCTGGCCGTGGAGTCATGGCGCCGCACGGTCCAAATTCCGCTGCATTTCTCTGGGGCCGTGACAAGTGGTATCAGAGCCGAATTGCTCCTTATGGGGAGGAGTTACTCGGCGAGTAGGCATCATTCCAGGAGGGAATGGTTGTCCGAGCGGAATCCTTCTTAGAGGTGATATCTTCTTTGCTTCCGCAGAACCCAGGTACTACTGGATTGGGAATCAGTACAGTTGCTCAGGGACAGTTTGTGCAGAGGTGCACGTTTTAACTGGGCACATGTGATTGGATTCAGCGAGTGGGTAACAAAGCTGGTGGTTACATCTTTGTTGGCCCTCGGCAGTGGGCCACGATCCGGGACAAGGTGTTGTTGACAGCCATCATGTGGGCTTGTTGTGGCAGACTTGTTCTACATTTTTGTAGAAGTTCAACAGCTTTTGTTGGCTCTGGTTGGGGATATCAGCCAGTTTGTGTGGAATAGGCACAGTCACTTGTGGGGATCAAGGGGCGTGCGTTTGTGGAGAAAGACAAAGACAACCGGGGCACTGGAAAACATGTCGGTGGGTGTACCGAATGGTAGCGGGAGACACCATGCTGTTTAAGGGAAACAACAGCCATGTTGGGGGTTTTGAGGTCAAGGCGTGTATCATGTCCAGTGAAGCGCATGGGCGCTATGATTGGTAGAATTTTTGGAAGAGGGTGCTTTTGAAGTTCACTCAATAATGCCATGGGAGCGAGAGCGACTTCGAGGTCTCGTTGTTGACGATCCGTGGAGCCGTAATGGGTTGGTTAGAGATACGATGCTACAGTACCTTCACAACTAGCTTGAGTGGTGGCGCACTCGGGCAAAGTTCGGGAACCTTGTGGGGACAAGGGGATTTTGGGCAAATGGGAAAGCCCGCGATTCCGGTAAGATGGTTACGCACATAAGGAGGGATTATGGTTATGCCAAATGGTGAAGTTTATGAGATGATGTGAGCATGAGCATCAAGATGATGGGGGTAAGCGACGTATACTAGCATCCGGGAGAACCCTTTGTTGGGCGAGTGCTATGGTTGCACAAGGAAGCGACGAAAGCCGTACAAGCGGGGGCTTGATTAAGACGGGACTCGGGGGAGTTGTGTTCTTTAACACGGGACAGCCATGTTCATGAAATCGTCAGGCTTGTTGGGTGACCTTGGGTTTACATTGCATTGGAGATGACTGTTGGATCAGGGACCGTATGGTGGAAATCTAGCCACAGGGGTGGGCAATTTGGGTCAAAAACACTTGCGCACTTGAACTTAAAGTGATACTCGTGGGTATGTTGTACATGGAGTAGGGGAGCGCATTGTCAAGAGAGACATGTGGGGGACTTTACTTCTTGTGGTATAACAAATTATGGGTTGCTTGTCTTTGGGATGTGAAGGCCTCATGGAGAGGCAGAAGTCACTGAGGGAAAGGTGATAGTGGGGATGCCGAGCTTAGCATCAAGGCAAGGAACGGTGGTTGGGACTCGAAAGTGAGTATAGGATCAGGGGATCTACTGTAGGGGAAAGGAGGTGCTACAAGGGTGTAGTTGGCACAGGAAGCCACGTCCAGGGGACGCACTTCATCTTTGCGAAGAGTGCTCATGAGGGAGTTGAAGCATCAATTTTCAACTGGTCTTGGGGAAGACCTCGTCTGGGCTCAAAGGGAGTCAAGACTTAAGGAAGTTAATTGGGTATGCTTACTCGAAGTGCAGGTGAAGCAAGTGTGGGGGGGTTCCAGGCCGAGTCCATAGGTTGGGCGTTAGGAGTGTCTACATTGGGTGGTAGCTCTATTAAGGTCATCACGGGGGTGATTCCATTTTGTTGGATGGGACAACAATTGCTTGCACTTCTGCTTGTTATAAGGAAGCATAGTCGATGAGGGCATCGACATTCACGAGTGGGGGAGAATTGTCACGGGCTTGCGTTTCACCAGGAAACTTGCCGTGACATTGGTCTGACCTCTCGCTCGGATGGTTGACTCCCGCCGCCGACAGATGTCCCATGCCACGTTTCGTGAACAGCTATGCCCGAGAATGAATTGTGATATAGCGCCGAATAAGCTACTGCTCTATTCCCGACTCGAAATCTATAAAGGACTTTAAGGGAGAGAAAAGAGGGGGCCTACACCATACATCCTGCTGCCTCGGGACGACTGCACGTTACATCATAGCAGCACGACAAAATGAAGGCGGAAACCCCTTGTATAGGTTGGGCCTTCCTGTTCCTGCGCACCCGGCATCCTGCGAGAAAAGGCCCCTTACTATAGATAGGCTAACGCGCCTTAGATTATCTAATTAGAAAAGCAACCTTTCGCGCAACGCAAGTTGCTTAATCCGTTGCTTCTTGCTCCAACTTAGGAGTAGGGGCTCTAGAGCCTTTTCCGCGGGCTGCTATGCTAGTTGTAGCGCGCTAGCGCTTTACTAATAGAATACAAGGTAAAGGGGACTCTATCATGATCTTACGAATCTACAACTCTCTTTACTGAAAGATGTTGACCCGTTTTTCTTTTCTTTGCTGATTCCTCTCAATGAAATTTGCCATGTTGCACTAAGTTACTTACGGATGTATGCATGCGGTCCGGGAACACTTTGGGGTGAACACCCATCCGAACAAGTAGGGTCAATAGTTCAGCATTTAGGCCGTAACATTTAGCAACAAAAAAAATCTTTAACCCAACAAGTGCTCTCCGAACCAAGCTAGATAGTCTCCTATCACTAGGCTCACCAACCAACCTGGACTTTGATTCTTATTATTCCTACCGGATATCAAAACCATAAGGATTGTTTCCAGCCATGAGTTCCCATATGACATAAGCGCTCTTGGGTGGGCTGGGCCATTCCATCAAATCTTTGAGAAGGGGCCCAATCTCGTATTTGATAGTCGGCGTGGCGATAGGCTTCGCTTCAACGACTGCCTCCCCAGCCGTTGAAAACACTGAGCGAGAACGGTAAGGGGAAGGGGCGCACAAACAATGTCGTTGCGCGGGGATGCGATTCGCCAAGCTGGGGCAAACAAAGCCGTCCGGCCCTACCGGATTAGGAATGCGAAGGCCTTTCCTTCGAAAGGAGACCCGGGAAAGAAAAAGCTATGCTATTGACCGACCCTTTCGTAGTGACTTCGAATCAATAGGCCTCTCCCCTTTTCTTTGGTTGAGGCGGGCCGAATAGAGAATGAAATGTAGAAATAGGGGAAGGGTTCCAAACCTTTTTTTTTTTTTAAGGGCTGCTCGCCCTACCGAAGTACCAAAGGCTTTCGAGGCTTACACCTCCCTATTACACGACCTAAAAAAAGGCTTTCAGTAGCGCCCTTAGAATCTAAGCCTTTTGAAGCGCCAGTAGTTGTAGCTGTGGGTAGGGCTTTCGTTCTTATCGCTCTGGGTTTCGATCTATATGACCTCCGGGCGGTACAAAGTACACCTCTTCCGTAGAGAAGTAACCTAACCTTTAAGAGTCTGTTCAAGGGGGGAGCCCTCTCTCTTATCTATCAATGGAAAGATCTCCGTGCGCGGCGTGATAAGGAATCCTAGAAAAGATCGATTGAGACCCCCTCCCCGGTCCCACGAAGATCTCTACGTACTTGTCCAGTCCAGGACGAGATCTTCCGGTCTGCGTGCGTGGGAGCAGCTCAAACAAAGAAGAGTCTGGTCTGGTCTGAATTCAGGCCCGGCCCGCCTGTCTGCTGCTAGGTTCGGGAATGGCGCCAGGCGAGGGCGCCACTATGCCCCGCTGCTCCGCTGCGGCCGGCCCCCGGACTATGTAAAAGAATCGAGGCCGGGGGTCTCGCCCATAGCGGTTCCACCCCGCCTTTGGTGATTGACCAAACAAATAGGCCTAGATCTATGCCCCTTAATGAATCGAATGGTCCTTCGACCTTCATTTGATTCCGACGGCCGGCATAGATCTCATGAGACCCGCCCACTATTACTACGAAAAAAGCCCTGCCCTTTTCCTTCGCTACTAGGAGAGTAAGCAACCTCTATTAGCGCCGGACCTTGAGTCGAATTGATCGTGTCATGTGCAACGTCCATCAATGATGGTTCATTAATGTCCATTGATTTAGACTCCTTCCCCCTTCCCAACTACGAATAAGATCGAGAGGATCCCGAAAGCCCCCAAACCAAGAACGGAAACGGAAGCCTTTCGATTCACTCCCCATTCTCTCTTAAATAAAGCTCGCCCTCGAGCCCTGGGCAGGTCGGCCGGGTCTTTTCTTTCCCTGTTGTTCTGTTCCCGCCACGAGAAAGACGCACGGAAGAGGTATGCCCAGCGCGCGGAGGATCCGTTGAGAGTTTCTGTTGTCTCGGTAGGGAACTGTACGATCTTTTCCCCTATTGTATTGAATCAATCAAAAAAGAGGTCAGTGCTACGGCCCCCTATTGTTTGATCCAATATTGACCGGGGACGAGCCCCGGCTTCCATAGGTCCTTGGTTTGACCTCCCGTAGTGGTCCTTGCTTTTACGGAGCGGGGCCAATTTCTCGTACTTGCTCAGTGTGCCCCCCTTTCGTCGAGTGCCCCGCCCGGTTCACTGGGCTGTTGGCCTACCAAGCACTTGCCCGCTGCTCCTGCCGCCCGCTTGACGGGCGGAGCGCTCGTTATCCTTACTGTTCTCTCTGCTGGGGCCCCTCCCATTGCTCTAGACATAAGCTATGGCAGCTCCAGCTCGCAACCACAGGGGGCCGCCCTGCGAGGCCAGAGTGGGCTCAGCAGTCAGCCTCCATTCGAATTACGTTAGGGGGTCTTTCGCTTTTGCCAGATCTAGAGAGATACTACGAGTCCTCCGTCCCAGATTCCATCGCCGCGGCCATCTGGTTCACCGGTACTACCAAAAAGTCTCATGCTTACGTTACTGTTATTGATGGTTTTATTATCTTGGATCACGAAGACCCCAGTCGTGCTTCTGGTTTCCATTCCCATCATCATATTGATGATAAATCCCCTCGTGCTCCGCCATAAGAACTTGGAGTCCGTATCATGGTGAAGGTAAGGTAACGCTGTGATTCTTGCTCAAAAAACAGACCGAACGCGTTCGAGTTATTGGCTCGTCCAACCCGGCAGCATTCATGAGTCGCTCATTCAACTGTCCCTCGGAGACACGGTCGAGAAGTACCATGCATGGTTGCCCCCCGTCCTTTCTTTCTCTCGGTCTCACCCAGAAAGAGAGACGGCTTAGCCAAAAAAAGTGAGCGCCCCTGCGCGAGCCTTATTTTTATAGTAAAGTCAAGCTTTGGCTTCCTAAAGACTAAAGAAATGGATCAAAAAAAGGGGGGACTTCTGCAACGGGCTATGCCACCCAAACCAACTGAGGGAAGTCGCATCCGTCCGATCGCAAGCACCTACAATGTCATGATCACATTGGTTTACCCTTTTTTCTTTGGTAGTTCAACGGACGGTCGCCCCTCCAAAAATAAAAGGTATAAATATGAAAACTTCTCTGCCATTTAAATCGGAGAATTTATGGAGGAAATCGGGTTTTAAATTTCCAGAAACCACACGATTATATAGCCAAAGGGAATACGCCGCGCCTAAAATCATCCCAAGCGCTGCTAATGTGGCTACTAAGCTATTTCTTTGGAAAGCTCCTACTAAGATGAGAAATTCCCCGATAAAGCTGCTAGTACCAGGTAAACTCATATTGGCCAAAGTAAAAAAGAAGAAAATGGTAGGGAAATTCGGCATGGTGCTCACTAAACCTCCGTAATATCTAACAAGTCGAGTCTTATGTCGGTCATATAGAACACCAACACATAGAAAAAGAGCTGAAGAAACCAGTCCATGACTTAACATCAGTAAAATGCTACCTCCAATTCCCTGTATGTTCAGACTAAACATACCAATAGTCACCAGATTCATATGGGCTACTGAGGAGTAAGCAATGATCTTCTTAAGATCGATCTGTCTTAAAGTGGTCAAGGAAGTATATATTATAGCAATCGCGCTTAAAGTATAAATGAAAGGAGTGAAACAAAGTGTCGCTTCAGGAAACATGGGTATTGAAAATCTTAAAAACCCGTAGGTTCCCAATTTTAAAAGAATTCCTGCCAAGATGACGGATCCCGCCGTAGGTGCCTCTACATGAGCTTCGGGTAACCAAATATGAACTGGTACCATAGGCACTTTGACGGCGAAAGAGGCGAAAAAAGCAATCCATAGAAAGATTTGGCGCCGCTCACTAAATTCTGTGGTTAATAAGATTTGTAAATCGGTGGTTCCTGTTTGGAGAAGAATCAACAGAATAGCTAATAGCATAAAAACAGATCCAAGTAAAGTATAAAGGAAAAACTGATATGCTGCCTTGATCTTTCTTTGTCTCGAACCCCATACCCCTATAATAATGGTAGAGTAAGGGGTGGCCCCAAAGCGGAATTGACCGGTGGTGGTTGGTCGAAGCTCCAGTAGGTAGCCACTCCCTTCTCAGGGAACCGTACGTGAGACTTCCGCATCATACGGCTCCGTCCCGAGCTTCCGTCGTCGGCCCTTGTCATTAGACCACTATCTATGCATGTATTTTCAGCCTGGACTCTCAAATCTTTTGCTTTTTGGGTGGTGGCGAACAATGCAGCTTGCGTTGCGGGAGATGCCCGCCCGTAGGGCCCGGCCTGCTTCTCGCCCGAAAGAACCGCTCACTAGCCAGCCGGACTAGTGGGGGCCCTATCTGGAGACATACTGAAAACCATGCCTTTCGAACCGAACGCAACGCCCGTCTTCCAAATCAAAAGATAAATGGGCTCGTTGGGAAGAAAGATGGAGATGGAGTGCGGCCTGTAGAGCACATGTAACGCACAGTCGGGTTGCTCACGCAGCGGATCTCTCTCTCTATCTATACTATAGATAGAGAGATGTGAAAGTAATAGCCTTATGTTATGGCCACCCCCCGACTTACGGCCTTTACGCTACTACTATTGTGATGTGAGCGGTTCAAATTGGTTTGATCTTTCCCAATTATCCTGACCGGAACTTGTACGCAGCACTTATACGGAGGTGCATGCATAAAGGTTTTGAACTCTTTTCTTATCTGAAAGAGGACCCTACCCTATTCTCGAACCCTCTGCCGAGCTTCACCCTGCCCGCATTTACTTTTTTTTTGAAGGGGGCCAAAGAAATGTCTCCACCTGCTGCCAACAGTCTTTCTTCGGAATTATACTGAACGGGTCGATCCCCCCCCCCTCCCGTTTGTTTTAGCTACTTATCCTAAGGTCTCCTCGCCAAGAGCTCCCCGGCGACGACAGAGGAACCAACCCGCCTGCAGTGGCGGGGCGGCTTTTTTGTTTCACAATAAGACCTGGACGATTATCCCTACCCTCGGTAGCTTACGAGTTTACGTCCATCCCCGGTCGGGTACAGTTTCCTTTCGATTTCTCCCTTGTAGCCGTT